CTGTTAATCCGCCAGGGCCCAAATAACTCAATTTTCTCCCATGAACGATTTGTGTCAATGGATTAGTTCGATCCAAAACTTGAGATAATGGGTGTAATCCGAAAAAGGATTCATAAGTAGTTGTTAACGGAGTTGAAGTTACCAAATTCTGAGGAGTAGGTATCAATTTATGCCTAATTGCTCCGGATATAGTTCCCTTAACTACATTTTCTAAACGAGCCAGAGCCAACCCGAGCTGGTCTTGTAAAAGATCCGCTACAGAGCGAATCCGTTTATTTTTCAAATGATTCATATCATCAAGTGTACCCATTCCAAATTTCATCCCAATCAAATGATCGGCAGCTGCTAATATATCTCGTGGTAACAAAAATATATTGTTCTGAGGTATATTAAGATTCAGTCTCCAATTAATATTTCGGCGACCAATCCTTCCCAATTCACACCTTTGGTGAAAGAATTTTTTTTGTAATTCCTTACATAAGGATTCAGAAAATATTGGATCCCCACCTACACAAGAAAATTGTTGATAAAACTCCAAAATAGCATTTTCTTTTGACCCAATTTTTTTTTTCTCCTTATCGGTCAAGAAAGATAAGAAAATTTCAGGGTAGCAAACATTCTCTAGAATTTCTCTTAGATTCGAACCCATAGCTGATGATAGAACTAGAATAGATATTTTCTGTTTCCTACTCACACGAGCCCATATTCTTGCTTTTTTATCAATCTCTAATTCTAACCTGCCTCCCCAATCTGATATTATGGTGCCGGTATAGACCGAAATCCCGTTATGATCCAATTCTGACTGGTAATAGATACCAGGACTTTGCAATATTTGATTGATCACAATTCTGTATATTCCGTTTACTATAGAAGTTCCAAGGGAATTCATTAAAGGAATGTTTCCAATAAAAATTCTTTGTTCTTGCATATTCCTACTGGTTTTCCAAATTAATCCCGCGGATACATATAATTCAGAAGAATATGTAAGTGATTCATAGACAGCATCTCGTTCTTTTATCAGAGGTTCTACCAATTGATATGTTTCCATAAATAATTGAAATTCAATTTCGTGATCTATATCTTCAATTTTTGGAAACTTAGAAAGTTCTTCTATTAAACCCTGATCAATAAACCGATAAAACCCTTCAAATTGTATCTGATTAAATCCGGGTATTGTAGATGTTCCCTCTTTTCCATCCCCGAGCATCTTTTTTGAATTTCCCATTTATCCCTTTATTGAAAAAAATACCATCCCATCTCTCATTCTTCACCGAATCATATCCATAGAATTCGATCTAGCAATAATGGAATTTCTATTCTGTTTACTGAATCACATGAAATTTTATTCAACTCCACGATATATGGAATGTATGAAATACGTATGAACGGAGACTAGATTCAATTGGCATTTTTTATAAGAAAGAGATCCAAATGGAACAGAATTGAGAAATACCACTGGAACTTATGGAGTTTTGTAAAGACTAGAAAAAAAGTAATTTCATTTTCACCTATGATATTACATATTCCAATTCGATTGCATACCATTAAAAAAATGTATCCACGATTGGATCTGTTCGAGCAGATAAACATATAATAAATAGAAAACTTTTTTTTTTACCACTTTACTTTTCCATGTATTTGTATTTCATTGTTCAAAAAAATATTTGCAGAAAAGAGATTGATTTTTACCTATTTTGAATAGAATAGTTAGAATATCATTGAATTGAAGTAGGTAAGAAAACTTGTGTTTTTTTATTTATTAATTTTTTTGATTATTAAAATAAAAAAGAATGCACAGATATATATGTCTCTTTTTCTTCTTTTATTGTGGTACAGTTCTATTTGGGACAGCACATGCTGTGCTCTATCAAAAATGAAATTTTCTCTTCAATGTATTCAATCAAAAATTGAAATATCAAAATTTATTGAGAATTACTCCTCAAAAGCATCCCTAGAGAGATAAAATACCCCATTATAGAGCTATAGCTCTATAACACAACGTAACGTATGTTCTGATTCTGGGGTTTACATATACTCATCATTACTGTTATAATTGAAATTGAAGAAGATTTCTTTTTAATTGAAAAAACTCAATATAGATTAGTTATAAATCCATTTCTAATGATTTAATTAATATTATTAGAAATCAAAAAATGTAGATTTTAATTCAAAAATGGTCATGAATTTACAGTCAATAGTTAATGGTTCTGGTTTGTACTGGATTCTATATTTTGTGACTGAAAATCTATATATATATTTTTTTTCGGAGTTGAAAAAAAAACAAGAGAAAATTGGAATCTAGTTTCTATCGTTTTGGCGGCATGGCCGAGTGGTAAGGCGGGGGACTGCAAATCCTTTTTCCCCAGTTCAAATCCGGGTGCCGCCTCAACAACAGACTTGAAATCCCCTATTATAACAAACGTAGGAAAAGACTCTTGATACTTTCGTTTCGTGATTCTAAGCCCCGGGCTCTCGAGGTTCTATTCTCTAACCTAAAGTTTTGCCTATCAGATTCAAGGAAAACTTAAAGTAGTGGAGGGAAATCCGTAAATCTTTACTTGCCACTACTAATTTAGTTCCACTTACTGAGTCTTCAATTAGATTGGATAGGAATTAAATTAATAGTTTTGGAAAGGACCTAAGATACTTTGGATACAGACTCATGAAATTCGCGTAATGCTCAGACATTCAATCAATATTAGATTAGATGAAGAATTGCCTTTCATTTTACTTCCAAAAATAAAAAACGATAAAAGAAAGAAAAAGTATTATTCTTTCTACATGTGAGTGAGATTCCTTGGATACTTCAAAAAGTGTCCATTTGCTTGTGTTTACATCTTGTCGATTCTACTAGAAATTCTATAATTAAGAATAACTCATTATAAGATAAGTGGATTTTTTGGAGTAGTTCATCAATGGTGACCAAATACCTCTCCCTTTTTTTGACTCTGCACCAGTGATTTCACTATTATTAGTGAACAATAATGGAATAGTTTCTTCATATTCATAGAAATAGGGGACAGAATTCACATGGATATAGTAAGTCTCGCCTGGGCTGCTTTAATGGTAGTTTTTACATTTTCCCTCTCTCTCGTAGTGTGGGGAAGAAGTGGACTCTAGAAGTACTCCTAATTGTGGTAATAATAAAACTCTATCAACCTGTATCAATTGTTTTAGTTTTCTAGACCGTTCGGCAATTTTTTTAAGATTTTTTTTTAGAAATTGGATTTATGTTTTGTTTTATTGACTCATTTTCTATTTTTATATCAGGGTTTACACGGTTAACCATTCATGGGGTAAACCCCTTTAGAAATCTGAAGAAGTTTTCATCGAATGGGGATTATCTGTATTAAATGGATCAAACAAACAAATGAAATTGAGAAAGTATGTACATCCATTTAATATTCTATTTAATTTATATTGACGTTTATAAAGAAAAAGAGAGATATAGGTGGATTCCTTTATATTAAGATATTTCACTTGTATCTTTATACATTACAATAACCATAATGGCTAGTATGGTAGAAAGAGATCTCTTTCTACCATACTAGCGGGCCCCTTAGGATACTACTACTGAGTCTAATGCATTCCTTTCATTTAAGACGAGAAATTGAAATCCTTTTTTTTCGTTGATAGTCAAATTGTATTCAAATTAATCATTTTGACTAACTGTTTTTACGTAAATTATAAGCAAAAAAGCAGTAGGAACGAGAATGAAGAGTGCAGTAGCAATAAATGCAAGAATATTGACTTCCATAATTTAATCGTTTATTATTTTTTTTTCTTTGGAATATCTCGGGATTTAATCCCATAGAGATGAGAAATCTTTCGCTTGTAAACTCACTCAGATGAATTTAGATTTCGATGATATCGAATGAAATAAATATCATGAATAACAATATCGGAGCTATAAAATCGATTCATCGTCAAGAATTTAATAGTATAACATAGGAAGATCTTTTATCCACACCGAATACATAATGAGAGTCCTGATCCAATCAAAAAATATTGATTTATAATTCTTTTTCCCCGCTTTCTTTTCTACAACCTAGTACTTTACTTTCCTTGTACAATTATCTGATGAAGTACCATAAAAAAACCTTTTCTACTTCGATTGTTTACAAAAAGAGTTTCTAAAGAACCTTATTAAATAAACAATAGAAATCAAATAGAGAAAACAAGTACGAAGTTAAATTTGAAATTTTTAAAATTTTTGAAGGGTATATCATCTTTTTGGAAAACAAAGAAAGGGAATGTGACAAAGACGAGTCCCAGTAAAAAAACTCAAATATTCAAAAAAATTAACTAGTTAAATTTTCTTACGAGTTTTTTCTTCGACATCGACTCTAATCTTTAAAAAGAGCATATTCATTAGGGAAGACCCATTTTATCTTTATTTTTGAAATATCCTCTTTCCTTGGTTGGATTCGAACTATTTTCAATTCCTTAACTTCATAGAAAGAAAAGTATATATAGGTACTCTTGGCAAATCTATTATACGCTCTCCTATTCCATTTTCCTACACGAATTAAGTTGACAAAAAGCGGAAACCCCATACAGTATCTCTTTCTTGAAGTGTTGAATGCTCTCAATAATTATAATGAATTTATATATGTCTCTCTACCATCAATTGGTGCTAGTTAAAATAATGGAAATACCCCTTTCTTTTGCTTGATGAAAAAAGAAAAATAAAACAAAAAGATAAATGAAACCATTTTGATCCCCTTGCCCAGAAACAAAAGGGGGAGTTAATATCTTTTTTTTATTGAATCCGCCGGGACTGACGGGGCTCGAACCCGCAGCTTCCGCCTTGACAGGGCGGTGCTCTGACCAATTGAACTACAATCCCATGGAAATCAAGTGGGTAGCTTACATATTCCTTCTTATGATTTCATTTGAATTTTAGATTCAAATTATTGTTTTGTAACAAAGAAAGTCACAAGTGATATATTGATATCTATATGGATATCACTTTAGTGATAGCAAGACGGATTACTGGT